AGGATCATCATCATGAAAATGAGAGTGTCGACGTTTTTCGCGGGAGATTTCAATTTAATCAGATTCTGGAAAGGAGGGCTCCTTTAAATAACTAAATGAAATAACAACTTCTCTTTTTTCTTTTGCTGGGAGGCTTTGATAGATAGGGTTGACTAAAACCACCGAAATCATAACAGAAAAATGCGTTCATTATTTAAGAATCCATAGTTTCTATTCCTTATATATTTATATATTCCCGCAAAGTCGTCAAAAAGGAAGAAGGAATAATAAGAGAGGATACTTTGATTTTCTCTAAATCTAATAGTAATTAGATAGACTAAGTAATTAGAGAGAATCTAATAAGTAAGAATGGAAATAACCCCTCATCGTTTTATTGCTGCTTTTATAGCAAGCAGTTTTGTGTTCAAACCAGCTAAATTCTTTTAGCTAGGATTTGTTGGAATAAAAAAAGGCCCGGCTAGGTATTGACCAGGCCAGGCCGTTGGGAATAAAGGAAACAAAATCAAAGAGGTCTTCTTTATTTTTCTTTCTATTTGTCTATTGAATCTTTCGAGCCCTTACTTAGATCTAAATTCTCACTTAGATCTAAATTATCTAAATAATATTGCTGGTCAAAGTTGTACATATCAATATAATAAAGAAAGAGAAAGCAAGACTTTTTTCTGACTTCATGTCTAATGTAACATAGTCATTATTCTCTTGTTCAATTGGGAGAGATGGCTGAGTGGACTAAAGCGGCGGATTGCTAATCCGTTGTACGAGCTATTCGTACCGAGGGTTCGAATCCCTCTCTTTCCGTTTCCTTTGATGATTGATCTCTCTTTCAAATTTTGCAAATTCTTTTTTGCCTAGTTCAGCGTGTAGAATAGATAACAAAATCCTAAGAAATCAAAGAAAATGAAAAACCTTTTTTATTCTTCACGTCCAGGATTACGTCCTGGATCATTAGATAGAAATCCAAAGATGAAGAGAGAAACAAAGAATATCACTACTGTGTAAACGAAAAGTTTGAGAGTAAGCATGACACAATCTCCAAGATCATTTTTTTTTTGAAAAAAAAAAAAACGAGAAAAGAGAATAGATCCTCCATTTTTGATACTATAAATATCATTTATATACTATATATTTTTTTCTAAATATTAGAATAGTCTAACTATTCTATTTTGACACCAAGAAATGATTTCTAGAAATAGAAAAGGATTTTCTGAAATTGAAAGTCATTTGTAATAAGACTCCTTCATTACCAAAAATGGATTTCATACCCCCAATTAGATATTGGGGGGACCCTAACCTAACGCTATATTAGTAATTAGATTAGTAATTAGTAGGGTCTTTCGTTGGAAAAAGGTTAGAATGGCGAAATGGGTCAAGCCGGGTTTTGATTTCTCGAGGTTGTCCCCGACTTTCCATGTTTGAATCGAAGGTTCATACTGTAAGACTTAGTGGATCTTCTGAATTGTTAGAATCGCTTTCTCGAACAAATCATGAATTTTCTAGGATAGTCTTAAAGAATTTATCGAAAACTTACAGCAGCTTGCCAAACAAAGGCTAAGAGAAAAAAGAACAAAGGTATGACTGGCATAATATCTATAATGGGATTCAAAAAAGCATAGGCCTCAGGTAATTTGGCGAAGAAAAGACTAGTCGAATAAAGGGCAGAATTAAGACAGATACAGATCAAACTAAAGATATTAAGCATAACAGACATTTTGTTCTTGGAGATAATTGCATTTTGGTTGAGTTATTGATATAAATAAGGAAAAATGAAGTAAGGTAGACAAAAAGCCCTTCTTTTTCTTTGAACCCACCCAATCAAAAATCCTCCTATTCTCAAAGGAGAATAGAAGAAATCATACTTTCATACAATATCTTAATTGAATTCTATGTAATGATCAATAAATTCAGTTGAATTTGATATCTACACGTGTCAAAATCCTAACAAGAATCTAATCTATTCTATAAAAAAAAAAGATTTTCTATAGATAGTTGGACTGGAATTGACGAACATGTAACACCCATATTACACTTTATTAGTGTCGAATAGAAATCTAAATGGGGCGTCGCCAAGTGGTAAGGCAACGGGTTTTGGTCCCGCTATTCGGAGGTTCGAATCCTTTCGTCCCAGAGTGTATCCATTCTATCAAAATAAAGATTCCCTTTTTATTTGAAACTTCTGTTTAGAATATTAGTCATCAAATGTGATTTTTTTCTTTTTTGATTTTGATGATTCAGAGAAGAATCCTATTTTTTTTCACACCAAACGGAATGGAATTGACTGCAAATGACATGCAGATGGAACTGAATCTATTTGTGATCTGGGTAAGATGATAGATCACAAAAGTTTGAATTCAAAAACGATAGGGTGGGCTTTTCATCATATGCCCATTCCCTTCCTATTGAAGGAAGTTAGTTACTTAGAAAAACCTTAGGTCCCATCTCTATTTGAATTTTCAATGATTTCTTTTGAATCAAAATGCGAAGGGGCTTATTTTCCCTATCCCCTTTTCCCTGTCCCTAAAATGGAATTCCATTAAATTCCATTAACATTAAAATGGGTATTCCAATTAGTAATCTTAGCGTTCTGCGGATCTCTGAATTCTTAAATAAGAGTAAGTCTTGGTACTAATTCCATTTTATCCATGGGATTACGGCCTTAAGGCCGGGTTAGGGTAAACTAAGAAATAGTAGTAAGGACTTAATCTGGACTTGTTTGTCTTTATCCTTAGACAAGAGATAGTTCATATTCCGTAAAAAGAGACCCTTTAATTATTTAATAATTATTTAATTAGAAATTAGAATTAGATTTATGAATTAGATTTATGAATCATCATTCCCATTGAATTAGGGGAGTAGATGTAGATGGCTCTTAATCAGTAACCGAAGAGATTTATGAATTTCAATCTCTGTGTCTGCCCAAATCACATTAACAAAGAATCAAGTTACATATGTAAAAGATTCTTTTTCTTTGATTCTTTGAACTTTGTAAGTGTTTTGTCTTTGGCGTTAATGAATAATTGTAAATCTATCTAAAATTTAGATGGGGGGGTGGCTCATACATTTTATTCACTTGAATGTCAAAATCGCAGAAAGATTACTTAACCCCAGGTTAAAAAAAAAATATGAAAATACATAGAAATGAGGAAATGCTTAGCTGAGATGTATGTATTGTTTGCTTTCGTTATATTTCAGTGACAGCAGTCTTTCCATTTTTGTGAAAAAGCATTGGAATGACTTCAATGTGAAAATGGAAATAGTTAACATAGAATATCCATAACAGTTGTTCAGTCTATCTGAGAAATATGAAAACCTTCCAGTCGCACATCTGATTGATAAAATCAGAATCCAAAGAACCTAATTCTTCCCTTACATCAGTCTTTTTTAGCCATCTCACACAAAAAAAATTGGATTTATTGTTCGATTTAGTTATTTGCTTGAAATTATGGATGAATCGGTTCGAAAAGAAAGAGAGATTTCTCTTTGTTTGATGATCAAATGGAGTCTTTACTGTCAAACTTTATTCAAATAATGATGTCTAAATAGGAAACTGTTTCAATTCGAAACATTTTAACTGATTCCTTAGGAGTTGAATCTTTGATATTTGCAGAAGTCGGAGTTGGGTCAATGTCAATCTAAATCCTAGCCCTAACTAACCTATCGAGTCACTTGAGGATGGAGAGTCAAAAAGACTCCATTTATGCGTATTCTTTATATTAGTTATGCTGGTTCTATATTTCTCTTAGAGATTCCTCTTCGTTTTTTTTTTAGAAAAATGGTTGCATTGATACAAAAAGGGATGGGGTCTTGCTAAGATTTTTCAGAACAATCTTTACCTTCTTTTTTTCAGAACAATCTTTACCTTCTTTGTGATAGAAGAATAAAGGGTAGATTACTATGTCTATGTACCGACTGAATTGAACCAATGACTATTCATGATTTCATAATTAACATAATTAAATCAATTTCATACGGGTTCCAAATTAGAGGAATGTTATGGTAAAACTTCGTTTGAAACGATGTGGTAGAAAGCAACGTGCGACTTGAAGGACGCGATCCAATGTGGATTCTTAGTCTTACATCCACCATTTTATATCGGAATGAGGGTGCTCTCGACTCGACATCATTTGTTCCACTCTAACCCCTCTTTTTGTTGGGTTGTAATGGAAATAAACAGAGTACGTGATGGAGCTCGAGTAGAAAAATACATTTCTCGGGGGCAAGGATCTAGGGTTAATGCCAATCAATAAATTGAAACAACTTCGTAAGTAGATCTTCGATATAGAAATGGAAAGAAAGGATCCGATTTCAGCAAGTTTCAATTTTCAAAGCAAATTTGTTGTAATTGAGAAAACTCTTTTGATCCAAAGTGTATCACGTGAGAATCAACTCTTCGTATGGTTCCTTGGTAGAAAGAAATCACAACACAAAAGGGGTATGTTGCTACCATTTTGAAAAGATTAAGAGACACCGAAGTAATGTCTAAACCCAATGATTTCAAACAAAGAGAAAGGATCCCAAAACAAGGAAACACCATTAAAATTGTCTCAATAACTGAAAAAAATAAAGAATACAAATAGATTTTAAATGAGACAAACAAAGGGGGGTTAAAGACTACTCAAAAACTCAAATTGCCTAAAGATTTTTCTTTGAGCAATTTTTGAAAATGATGCAACTTGAGTTATGAGTACAAATGCACTTTTTAGGAGGGAAGAAGAAAAATGGGTGAAATCATAGTCTAATTCATTTTATGGACCTTTTTCCCTTTCATTATTTTTCCCTTTCATTAGTAGAATTCTATATTTCTATATATAGAATATAGAGACAACTTTGAATCATTTTTTCTCGAGCCGTACGAGGGGAAAACTTCCTATACGTTTCTAGGGGGGGTGTTATTTATCTACATCTATCCCAATGAGCCGTCTATCGAATCGTTGCAATTGATGTTCGATGCCGAAGAGACGGAAGAGCTCTTCGGAAAGTGGGTTTTTATGATCCGATAAAGAATCAAACTTATTTAAACCTTTCCGCTATTCTCTATTTCCTTGAAAAAGGTGCTCAGCCTACAGGAACGGTTAAGGATATTTTAAGGAGGGCAGAGGTTTTTAAGGAGGAACGGTTAAGGATATTTTAAGGAGGGCAGAGGTTTTTAAGGAGGAACGGTTAAGGATATTTTAAGGAGGGCAGAGGTTTTTAAGGAACTTCGCCCTAATCAAAATCAAACGCAATTAAGGAAATAAAAAGGGGGCGGGTGGTTTTTAGAGAACTTTGCTTTCTATTGTAGAATTTTTTTCTACTGCTTACTTAATGATTCCCCGATCTAAACCCTTTTCTACCTATGTAGTGCTAATTCAACACAAGTTTTTTCAATATTATTGAAATGGAATTTCTTTTTTTTATTATTCTTTTCTCAACATCTATATTGACAACAGTGTATCGAACAAATATAATTCATTGTGATAAGTGGGTTTTTTGCTTTCCGTCTCATAGGTTTGGTTTTTATCTTAATCTTACTTCATTCAAATGGTGGTTTCTTTGGATGTGCTTTGATACAAGAATTTTTGATTGTTTGATTGAAAGGGGGATAACATAAGAGAAGAGGTCGTCTATTCATTTGCCATTTACCTATCTTTTGATTTTTTCTTTGATTGGAGAATTTCCTGTATTTTCATCTGCTCAATGGATTTTGATGTTCCGAATCAATTAGAAAATCACTTTTTTTAGATTTTTTTCTTTCGTAGTGCAATAGTTTGATTGCCTCGTATAATCATTTATGTATAATCATTTATTTGGATTCTGATTGTATCTATACACCTCTTTCTTTTATTCTTCTTATTCATATTCGGGTTGCTAACTCAACGGTAGAGTACTCGGCTTTTAAGTGCGACTGGGATCTTTTACACATTGGGATGAAGTGAGGGATTCGTCCATACCATCGGTAAAGTTTGGAAGACCGCGACTGATTCGGAAAGGGAATGGATGGAAAAAATAGCATGTCGTATCAACGAAGAGTTCTGAGAATATTTCATTTTTTCCGGCTCAGTATAAAACCTTGTTTTAATTATTGAAACGGAGTTGAGTGAATTCAATTTCAATTTCAAGTTGGGTCGAATGAATAAATGGATAAAGATAGAGCCCTATGGCTTCAATTAATTATAGGGAAAGAAAAAGCAACGAGCTTCTGTTCTTAATTTGAATGATTGCCCGATCTAATTAGACGTTAAAAATAGATTAGTGCCTGATACGGGAAGGGCTTCCCCCACGAGTGAATTCTTTATTCTTTGAACAAATCCTAATTAGTACCATTCTTTTATATATATATTGATTTTGGAATGGAGATGTGTGTCTAAAAGAAACAGTATATTGATCAAAAATATCCAAAATCAAAAGAGCGATTGGGTTGAAAAAATAAAGGATTTCTAACTACCTTGTTTTGTTATCTTATAACGAAGATAAACCAATGAAATAGAAAAACAGAGGATAGAGAATCTGTTGATATACCTAGATCCGAGGTATCTATTCGTTTCTTATTTCTTATAAGAGAAGAATACCTTGTTTTGACTGTATCGCACTATGTATCATTTGATAACCCCCCAAATCCTCTACTTTTGGTTGAAATAGAAATTCAAATGGAGGAATTCCAAAGATATTTGAAGATAGATAGGTCTCAACAACACTACTTCTTATATCCGCTTATCTTTCAGGAGTATATTTATGCACTTGCTCATGATCATGGTTTAAATCGAGCACAGTTGTTGGAAAATGTAGGGTATGACAATAAATATAGCTTACTCTTTGTGAAACGTTTAATTACTCGAATGTATCAAAAGAATCATTTTATTTTTTCTCTTAAGGATTCGAACCAAAATGCATTTTTGGGGCGCAATAAGAATTTGAATTTGCAAATGATATCAGAGGGATTTGCAGTCATTGTAGAAATTCCATTTTCTTTCCAATACCTATTTTCCTTAGAAAAGAAAGGGAAAGTCAAATCTCATAATTTACGATCAATTCATTCACTATTTCCTTTTTTAGAGGACACATTTTCACATTTAAACTATAGATTAGTCTATCTAATCCCTTACCTGGCCCATTTGCAAATTTTGATTCAAATTCTTCACTACTGGGTAAAAGATGCCCCCTCTTTGCATTTATTACGATTCTTTCTCCACGACTATTGTCATTGGACTAGTCTTTTTATTCCAAAGAAAGACAATTCGTTTTTTTCAAAACGAAAGCAAAGATTATTCTTCTTCCTATATAATTCTCATCTATGTGAATACGAATCCATCTTCGTCTTTCTCCGTAACCAATCTTCTCATCTACAATCAACATCTTCTGGAACTTTTCTTGAACGAATCTATTTTTATGAAAAAATAGAACATCTTGTAGAAGTCTTTGCTAAAGATTTTCAAGTCAAATTATGGTTGTTCAAGGATCCTTTGATGCATTATGTTAGGTATCAAGGAAAGTCAATTCTTGCTTCAAAGGAGAACGTCCTTTTGA